ATTAGGAACGCTGTTAACAAATGAATTAAATAAATTCAAATTTTGTAAAGATGAATAAACAGGCTTATATAAAAAAGACGATATAAGGATTCCGAAAGAAGCTATACTAACTGAAAAAATTGCATTTGTGATAAATTCATACCAATCCACCGAATTCTTTTTATTTTGATGTAAAAGATTTATGGATGAACTTAACAATTTGGATAATATATCCAAATCTATTCCTTCCTGATTGAAGAAAGGAATTCCTATGACTCCAACGAACAACGTAAATAAAACTAATACAAGCATCGGAAATAACATAGTATTGTCTGACTCATGGGGATATGAGAAAGTGCTTTTAGTGCCAAAACGAGTAATACTAATAAAAGGCTGCACCGTGCTTCTTACATTTTCATTACTATTTTCATTACTATTAATTCGATATGTGTTTAAAAAATAAGTTTTTTCATTGTTTTTCGTCGTTAATAAATATAATAAACGCAAATTTTTTTTAATAATTTCGGGTCCTTCTTTATCTTTACCCCATAGAGACATTGAATAGAACGAACTACTTTTTTTGCCACTGTAAGTTTGAAAATAAACGTTTAAATGTCCTTCAAAAGCAAGTAAATAGATCCGAAACATATAAAATGCAGTTAATCCTGCTGTGGACCAAGCTATTATTGCAAAAATAGGTGAATACAACCAACTATCATTAAGAATTTCATCTTTGGACCAAAAACAAGCAAGGGGTGGAATACCAGAAAGAGAAAGTGTACCCAATAAAAAAGCAGTTTTTGTAATTGGTACATGTTTTCTTAAACCGCCCATAAGAACCATATTCTGACTTTTATCTGGAGAATATCCAACAATAGCTTCCATCGCATGAATAATTGATCCAGATCCTAAGAACAACAATGCCTTCGAATAAGCATGAGTAATCAAATGAAATAAAGCAGCTCGATAAGACCCCATACCTAGAGCTAACATCATATAACCCAATTGAGACATTGTAGAATAAGCTAAGCTTTTCTTAATATCTTTTTGAGCAAGAGCTAAAGTGGCTCCTAAAAATAATGTTATTATACCTATCAAAGCTATTAGATTTAGAATGTAAGGTATAACTATGAAAAGAGGAAGAAGCCGAGCTACAAGAAAAATTCCTGCTGCTACCATAGTAGCGGCATGTATAAGAGCCGAAATGGGGGTAGGCCCTTCCATGGCATCAGGTAACCATACATGAAGGGGAAATTGGGCGGATTTAGCAACAGCGCCGGCAAATAATAGGGAGGCGCATAAAGTAACAAATAAAAAATTAACTTCATTATTATAAACCAAGTTATTGAATATTTCAAACAAATCCCGAAATTCGAAACTACCTGTTATCCAATAAAAACCCAAAATTCCTAATAATAAACCAAAATCCCCGACACGATTAGTTACAAACGCTTTTTGACAAGCATTCGCGGCACTGGGTCGTGTGAACCAAAAACCTATTAATAGATAAGAACACACTCCAACTAATTCCCAAAAAATATAAATTTGTATCAAATTAGAACTAGTAACTAATCCCAACATTGAAGTATTGGAAAAACTCATATAAGCAAAAAATCTCAAATATCCCTGATCATGAGACATATAATTGTCACTATAAATAAGAACCATAATTCCAACAGTAGTGATTAATATCGACATAATAGAAGTAAGTGGATCAACCAAGCAGCCAAATTCTAAAGAAAAATCATTATTGATGGTCCAAGACCATACATATTGATAGACAGAATTATTATTTATTTGCTGAATAGAAAAAAGGGCTGAAAAAACCATAACTATACTTAATAATAAAACACTAGGAAAAGCCCACATACGGCGAAGATTTTTTGTTGCCGTTGGAAAAAGTAGAAGTCCTGTTCCAATTAAGATAGGAACTGGAAGTGGAATGAAAGGTATAATCCATGAATATTGATATGTATATTCCATAAAAAAATAAAAAAAAAATTTATCTTAATTAATTGTTTCTAAGTCACCGGTTCTTATTTCTTTTCTTTTGAAAGGGGTCGGTTAATAAAAAAAAATTAAGATATATAAAATAAAACTTAAATAGAATTTTCTAGCCTTAATTATTCTGAATCTTTCCAAACTACTTCAAATATTTAAAATCAAGAGGTTATAATTGGTCAAATGATATAAATAAGTCACTAGTGAAAAAGAAATACGTATTTAATTTTATTAATACTGAATTGTTAATATTAAATTCAAATTTTTAAATAAAATTTTATGAAGATAAAAAATGAAAATTAGAATTTTCATTTTAATTATTACGTATTACAATAATTTTTTTATATCTATAGAACAAGGATAAATAATTATACCAAAAACAGTATTTGATATGAATCATAAAGCCCATAACTAAAACTATTTATTGTAATTCGGTTATTTAGAATCATTAACCAATTTGTTTTGTAACTAATTGTTTGTCTTCCATTACAATAAAAGCTATTTGTAGGAAATGCTATGATATCCAACACTTTAATTTTACGGAAAAAAAAGGGGGCAAATAAAATGCCTTTAAATTATGTATTTTGTATCCTTTAACAGATTAACTACTAGTCTCATTTGATAATTAAAATTTTGTGGACTCTTTCTTCGAGCTTGACCAATTAAATTAATATTAAATTAATTAATATAATAGAATAATAGAAAAAATTATTAAAGTTTTTTTTTTTAATTAAGCGGGAGAAGGATTGGGTTATTAAACTTTTAGATTTTTTTATTACATGTATAAATGTAACACGATGAAAATAGAAAGAAAACGAAACGGACAATCTTTCTTTTTTTTTTTTTTTTTTTGTATTATTTTTTTTTATTTTATCAACTTCAATCTATTTGGCATAGTGTACCTTACCGTTCTTATTAATATTTTATGTGATTTTTACCCCCCCCTTTTTTTTGGAGTCTAATTTAGAGAAAAAATAGATAGAGAATAGTAAAGAACAATTGATTTTGAACAATAGATGTCTTTCACATCCAACCGAAAAACCTATTATAACTTTTTAATGGCAGTTCCAAAAAAGCGCACCTCTATTTCAAAAAAACGTATTCGTAAAAATATTTGGAAAAGGAAGGGATATAGGGCAGCATTGAAAGCTTTTTCGTTAGCGAAATCTCTTTCTACCGGGAGTTCTAAAAGTTTTTTTTGTGTAACAAATAAATAATCTGAATCGTTCTAATAACTAAAAAAGTGATATAATTTTGTTTATAGTTTATTTATAAGATTTATAAGTTATAAAAATGATAAATAATATTTATCAATTATAATTAATATTTATCAATTATAATTAATATTAACATCATAATAGTATAGTAAAAGAATATATATTAATATATAAGATAAATTACAATATAAACAATATACATTAAAAATAAAATAAATAAAAAAGAATTAGTCTCATAATGTTTTAATTTAAACGAATATAAAATTGAATTTGTTTTACTTTAATTTGAAGCCAAATTTTTCTTTCGTTTCTGATATAGATAAGAATTCTGTTGTCTACTGAATTCTAAAAATGAATGGTACTTTTTTGTTTGAAAAAAGGGTAAACGCAAGCGCAAGGTTTCGCCTTTCATTTTAGTATGTTTTATCATTTTCCGGATGGGGATTATCACTTTCCCCATCGCCCTTACTCAATAATAAAAATAATTTTTTTTTAGTTATATTTTAGATTTTCTATTATAAAGAAGAGGTCGTTGAAACTAATTGATTAAGTTGATTAAGTTTAAAATGTTTTTTATAATCTTTTAAACCATTATTTTGGGTTTTAGAAATTATTATCACTATATAAATTCCTTAAACCCAATTAAATTAATAAAAGCCCCGTTTACATTTTTAGGTAGTTATATGACGAATGCGCCAATTTTGAGTGATCTATTTTAGATCCTATGTTTCGATTGGAAGATCGATCAAGATATAATATATATATATTAATTAAAAAATTTAGAAAATATTTTGAAGTACGGTACAATTTCTATACGAAATTTTTTTATATGATTGATACGACCATCCCAAATACCTAACTTAATGGGTTTGCTAAATCTTAACGCAAATTCTCTACACAACAAAAAATCCTAAGGCAACCTATGAGTGTATCGCTGAAATTGTGTTATATAAAAATTCTATTTTTTTATTAATCGATAAAATGAATTTTTTATTTTAGATTAATAAAATAAATGATAAAAGAAATTAATCATTAAAAAATGCAAACGAGGCAGAACATTTTTTTTACTTATATCCAGGGATTGAAGTAAAAATTATCTAGTTACAACTGTTACATTTTAGTTTTAGGAGAGCATAAAGTAATAGCCTACGAAAAAATACATTGTTAGTTCAGTTAAATAAAATTGACATCCTAAAATACTAAATAACTAAATAAAAAGATAATAATAAGAAAAATCAATATTCTTAACGTTAACGAAAACGTTTTAATCCCTAATTTTTAAACAAGTTTTTATTCATCAATTTGAATGGTTTCCTAAAAAAAAATATTGGATTGAATTAACTCCTTCAAGCTCGACGATTGAATAAAAATAGGTTATTATGATTTCGAATAAGCCGCTATGGTGAAATCGGTAGACACGCTGCTCTTAGGAAGCAGTGCTAGAGCATCTCGGTTCGAGTCCGAGTGGCGGCATGGCATCTTCTAAAAGAGTAAGTCCTATAATGAATTCAATTCCCGATTTCAATTCCTATAATTGAGGGACGCCCTTATTAATTTAATAATTTTTATGATATTTTCAACTTTAGAGCATATATTAACTCATATATCCTTTTCGATCGTTTCAATTGTAATTACAATTCGTTTGATAATTTTATTAGTCGATGAAATCGTAGGACTAGATGATTCGTCAGAAAAGGGGATGATAGCTACTTTTTTCTGCATAACAGGATTATTAGTTACTCGTTGGATGTATTTGAGGCATTTACCATTAAGTGATTTATATGAATCATTAATTTTTCTTTCGTGGAGTTTTTCCATTATTCATATTATTCCGTATTTTAAAAAACATAAAAACCATTTAAGCGCAATAACCGCGCCAAGTGCTATTTTTACTCAAGGTTTTGCTACTTCGGGTCTTTTAACTGAAATGCATCAATCCGCGATATTAGTACCCGCTCTCCAATCCCATTGGTTAATGATGCACGTAAGTATGATGGTATTGAGCTATGCAGCTCTTTTGTGTGGATCATTATTATCACTAGCTCTTCTAGTCATTACATTTCGAAAATTCATAAGGATTTTTAGTAAAAGCAATAATTTCGAAAATGAGTCAGTTTACTTTAGTGAGATTCAATACGTGAACGAAAGAAACAATGTCTTACGAAACACTTCTTTTATTTCGTCTCAAAATTATTACAGGTATCAATTGATTCAACAATTGGATCGTTGGAGTTATCGTATTATTAGTCTAGGGTTTATCCTTTTAACCGTAGGTATTCTTTCGGGAGCAGTATGGGCTAATGAAGCATGGGGATCATATTGGAATTGGGATCCAAAGGAGACTTGGGCATTTATTACTTGGACCATATTCGCTATTTATTTACATATTAGAACAAATAAAAATTTTGAAAGTGTAAATTCTGCAATTGTGGCCTCAATGGGCTTTCTTATAATTTGGATATGCTATTTTGGGGTTAATCTATTAGGAATAGGGTTGCATAGTTATGGTTCATTTACATTAACATCTAATTGAATAAAAGACTTGACGAATAGAAACATAGGACGGCATACAGGTATATATACGAAAACTTCATGTAAACAATCAAGAACCATTTGAATCATTTCCATTACTTGATTCAAATGGTTCTCACAAATTCAAAAGATATTTAGTTATAATAGAATTCCAATTTATTTATTTTACTTAAAAGAATAGAAAAGACTCATTTTTTTATTGTACAATCAACCATTTTAAAAATCATGGGATTTCAGTTTCATTTTTTGGTTTACTCACAAAAACTATCGAAAAAAATAATTGGATATAATAGCTTCGACCTTGTCAACTGATAATGATAAAACGAAATCGGGATAAACACCAATACCTATTACAGGTAAAAGGATAGAGATCGAAACAAATAATTCTCGCGGTCCAGAATCAAAAAAATAAGAGTTTGGGGCATTAAAAAGCTTGTATCCATAGAACATCTGGCGTAACATAGATAATGAATAAATAGGAGTTAATATCATTCCAATTGCCATTACAAAAGTAATTAATATTTTTGTCATTAAAAGATATTTTTGACTAGTAAGTATTCCAAAAAAAACTAACAATTCGGCAACAAAACCGCTCATGCCCGGTAATGCAAGAGAAGCCATTGATAAGATACTGAAAGTCGTGAATATTTTTGGAATTGCGATAGCCATTCCGCCCATTTCGTCGAGATAAACAAGACGTATTCTATCATAACTCGTTCCGGCCAAGAAAAAAAGCGCAGCGCCAATAAATCCGTGAGAGATTATTTGTAAAATGGCTCCGTTGAGTCCTGTATCGCTTATAGAACCAATTCCTATAATTATGAAACCCATATGAGATACAGAAGAGTAGGCTATTCTTTTTTTTAAATTACGCTGACCGGGAGATGTTGAAGCTGCATAGATTATTTGAATTGTGCCTACTATAATCAACCAGGGAGAGAATATAGAATGGGCGTGGGGTAATAATTCCATATTGATCCGAACCAATCCATACGCTCCCATTTTTAATAAGATTCCGGCTAAAAGCATACAAGTACTGTAATGTGCCTCTCCATGGGTGTCTGGTAACCATGTATGTAAGGGTATGATCGGTGATTTGACAGCAAAAGCAATAAGAAATCCAATATAGAATATTATTTCCAGTGCTACAGGATACGATTGATTAGCTGATGTTTCAAAATTTAATGTTGGTTCATTGGAACCATATAAACCAATACCCAAAACTCCCATTAATAAAAAAACGGAACTTCCTGCAGTGTACAAAATAAATTTTGTAGCTGAATACAAACGTTTCTTTCCCCCCCACATGGATAGAAGTAGATAAACTGGAATTAATTCTAACTCCCACATGATGAAAAAAAGTAAAAGGTCTCGAGAAGAAAATGGTCCTATTTGACCGCTATACATTGCTAACATCAGAAAATGGAATAGTCGGGAATCTCGAGTAATCGGCCGAGCCGCTAAAGTAGCTAAAGTTGTGATAAATCCTGTCAGTAAAATGGGTCCTATAGAAATTCCATCTATTCCCAATCTCCAGTAAAAATCAAAAAAATCGATCCATTTATAATCCTCTGTCAGTTGCATTAATGGATCATCCAATTGGAAACGATAACCGAATGCATAGGTTGTTAGAAGGAGTTCTATTATGCATATACCTATAGTATACCACCGAATTATCTTATTTCCTCTATGAGGGAGAAAGAAAATTAAGGAACCCGCGAATATTGGCAAAACTACAACTAGCGTTAACCAAGGAAAATTATTCATGGTAAAAACAAGATAAACTTGGACCAGAAAAACCCGTGCTCAAAATAAATAGTTTTTGAGCGCGGGTTTTTGTCGGTAAAGGTAAAAAAATCAAATGTATTCAAGTGGGGTTTTCTGGAACGTATTAATAAGCCAGACCCATACTTCGAGTTGTTTCATGCCATAAATAAACTCGAACACTCAAGAAATCTGTCGGACAGGCGGATTCACATCTCTTACAACCGACACAGTCCTCTGTTCTTGGAGCAGAAGCAATTTGCTTAGCTTTACACCCGTCCCAAGGTATCATTTCTAATACATCCGTTGGGCAGGCGCGCACGCATTGAGTACACCCTATACACGTATCATAAATCTTTACTGAATGTGACATTTGGATCTATAAATTTTTGAATGTCAGAAAGTTTCGATCTAGTAAACTTGTAAATGAATCATATATTTAGACACCAGATGAATCAATAATTTATCATAATTTTTCTAATCAATCTACTTCTGGATTGACTCATGCGATAGAGCCAAGATACTTTAATTTCTTACATTTTTGAAAACATGTATTATTACGTAATGTATGGTCATGGTAATTCTAATTTATGAATATTAGAATTTATATGATTAATACTACTTATTCAACAAATTCGATTGATTGATACGAGTTGATTTTCTGTTACGATAAATTGATGAAACAATAGCCGGGCCAATAGCTGCTTCAGCGGCTGCAATAGCTATAACAAAAATTGAGAAAATATTTCCTTTTAATTGGCGACTATCAAAAAAATCAGAAAATGTTACGAAATTCATATTAACCGCATTCAGTATAAGTTCAAGACACATAAGGGCTCTAACCATATTCCGGCTCGTGATCAATCCATAGATACCGATAGAAAATAAGTAGGCACTCAAAACAAGTACATGTTCGAGCATCATTGACCAACTCCTTATCAATTTCGATTCATTTCAATATGAACTGAACAACAATTCAACAGATTCAATTGACTAGAATAAAAAAAAGTACGGAACAAAGGCAGATTTTCTATTGTTAATAGAATAGATTGAATAATTTCTATTTTAGACATAAACAATCTTTAATTAAAGGGAAATAAATGTAATGTAATAAAACCGAACAGAGTTTAATGTGCATTGCTAATTCTATAAATTTTTTACTGTCGCGCCACGGCAATTGCACCTATCAAAGCGGCTAAAAGAATTATCGAAACGAATTCAAATGGAAGAAAAAAATCTGTTGATAAATGAATTCCAATTTGTTGACTATTACTTATCAAATCTTGCTCTATAATCTGGTTTGATCTTGTAGTCCAAATAATTCCGTACCATGACGTATCCGTAATAATAATCATGAGTAAAACAAAAATACTTGTACAAACTGGCAAAGTAACCACATCCCCAATGGTCCAAAGATTCAAATCTTTGTAATATTCTGAACCATTCATGAACATCACAGCAAATACGATTAAAACATTTATAGCTCCCACGTAAATAAGGAGTTGTGCAGCAGCTACAAAATAAGAGTTTAATAGAATATAGAATAAGGATATACAAACAAGAACCAGTCCCAATGAAAAGGCAGAATAAATGGGGTTGGTAAATAATACCACCCCCATACCTCCTAGTATAAGAACCGATCCCAGAAAGACTAAAAGAAAATCATGTATTGGTCCGGGCAAATCCATTATATGTAAAATAAGAGATAAATAAATAGAAATGTTTTTCATGACCTTATTGAGACCCGACCAGAAAATTTTTTTTTATGATTTTTGAGCAATTCCTAATTTAATCCTAAGTAAATAAATACTAAGGGATATGAATAAATGTGAGTACTATTATTGGACTAATTTCATTCTTTATCTGAAAGAGTCGTTCTAATTCTAAACTATATATTTTAAAACAATTATGGATATATTAATTAATGGATTTTCAATCCAAATTAAGACGCGTTTCTTACCAACCAATCAATAGTTGGTATTTGTAGTTATTGACCAAACAACACGAAAGAAACCTAAATTCCTTCTATATTAGTTATTAGTAAAGTTCTATATTAGTTATTAGTAAAGTAATTATAAATTATTCGTTAATAAGAGATTTACTTATTTATTTGAGGCGAATTCAAAATTGTTCGAATTGTATAATCGTCAATTACTGACATTGGTAAACGACCCAAAGCAATTTGATTATAATTCAATTCGTGACGATCGTAAGTAGAAAGTTCATATTCTTCAGTCATTGATAAACAATTCGTTGGACAATACTCAACGCAATTACCACAAAATATACAGACTCCGAAATCAATACTGTAATTAAGCAGCCGTTTCTTGCGAATATCAGTTTCCAATTTCCAATCAACAACGGGTAGATCTATAGGACATACACGAACGCATACTTCACAAGCAATACATTTATCAAATTCAAAATGGATTCGACCGCGGAAACGCTCCGCGGTGATTAATTTTTCATAAGGATATTGAATAGTTACGGGTAAACGATTTGCGTGGGATAAAGTAATCATGAAACTTTGACCAATGTACCTTGCAGCTCGTACTGTTTGTTGACCATAATTCATGAACCCAGTTACCATAGAGAACATATCGTTAATATATATGAATAGTTTTATGTTTGTTTATTTCTCTTGTTTGAGACACGTTGTGAATATAGAATGTTACTTTACAGTGAAAAGAGTTGGAAAGAAGTTGTTAATAATAGATTACCGAGAGAAATAGGTAAAAGAAATTTCCATCCAAGATTCAATAGTTGGTCCATTCTTAGCCTCGGTAAAGTCCATCTTGTTGTGATAGGAATGAACAAGAACAAATAAGTTTTAGCTAATGTAATAAAGATACCAATTATCGCTCCAAAAACTCCACATGTTTTATTTATTTCAAAAAGCTCAGAAACATATATGTCCGGAATAGATATATTCCAACCTCCCAAGTAAAGAACTGTTACAAATAATGAAGAAACCAATAGGTTTAGATAGGAAGCAACATAAAATAACCCAAATTTTATACCCGAGTATTCGGTTTGATAACCTGCTACTAACTCTTCTTCTGCTTCTGGTAAATCAAAAGGTAATCTCTCACATTCTGCTAGGGAAGAAATAATAAAAATGATAAACCCTATAGGCTGACGCCACAAATTCCATCCCCAAAAACCATATTTTGATTGCGCCTCAACAATATCAATTGTACTTGAACTGTTAGATAATTATAGTCGGTGATACCATCACTGTTACCATCGCTATTACAGAACCGTACATGAGATTTTCACCTCATACGGCTCCTTGAAGGCCAGAAATAAATATAGGGACCGCGTCAGTATTCTTTTTTGAATCTTGATATGTTTGTAGGATGGATAACTATCGGCCGGTCCCAAATTAGACCAATTGAATTCTGTCTGTTAGAATTATTTTAATTCAAAATAAAATAAAAAAAGTACTTCTGAATTGATCTCATCCTTTCTTTAATTTAATAATTTCAATAATAATTTCAATTCTTCTTTGTTCAGTAATAACTTAACTGTTCAATAAAATACTTCTTGTAAAAATATTAATAACCCGTTGGTTTCACGTACGAAAAAAAAATTCTATATTAATTAATGAATTATGAATGAATTATGACACAAATTATATATCTATTAATATGTATATGGGAAAGAATAAAAGTAACAAATAATAAATAAAGTAAAGTATATCTTTTTTTTTTTTTTTTTCGTTCCTATTCTTCTTTCTATTTCTGAGAAAAAGAGGGCTTTCAAAATAAAGTAAAGGATTATTTCGTTTCGAATAGTTATTTATTAAATCGGTGGATAGGAGTATACTCTGGATTGGAATCGTGTCATGGGGAGTACTGCCTGATCATTTCTACCAACTTAAAGCCCCAATTAGTATTCTTTGTTTGTATATTATGTAAAAATGTCCTTTTGGAGAATTTACATAATCTCCATTACTAATCCTTTCCATATGTTCGTGTTTCTAACCATCCACTCGTTTTTGCTCAATCCCCCGTTATGCTAATACATAAAAATGATAGTGAAAACTCAATACGGTTGATCTTTTGAACCCGCTTCAAGTCAGGATGACTAATCAACCAATCTTGGGGGAAACGGTCTCTTCTGTTTATGTTTATGTTTATTTCCGCTTAACTCTCTAACTCTTATACATAGAAAATGAGAATCAATCTTTTTACTGCGAATTTATATATAAGCTGTTTTCTTTCACTCATATAACTATTTGATTTAGTTCATCAACCCGAATAATGAATAAAAAAAATTAAGATATCTACTCAATCCATTCCAACCCTTTCCTTGAAAGGAAGGAATAGAGAAAAGTTTATGTCTATGTATCAACGAATCGCACGTAGAGATATTGATAACACACATAAAGTTAATGGTATTTCATAACTAATCGATTGAGCAGCAGCTCGTAGACCGCCTAAAAAGGAATATTTATTATTTGACCCGTATCCCGACATAAGAAGTCCAATTGGAGCAATACTGGAAATGGCAATCCATAAAAAAACACCGATATTGAGATCCGCTAAAACAAGGTGATATCCAAAAGGAACTACTGAATAGCTTACTAAAATTGATATGACTGCTATGGAGGGCCCGATACTGAATAAACGAGTATCCCCCCTAGATGGAAAAAGATTTTCTTTGAAAAGTAGTTTTGTCCCATCTGCTAGAGCTTGAAGAACTCCCAAAGGGCCGGCGTATTCAGGTCCAATACGTTGTTGTATCCCTGCCGATATTTCTCTTTCTAACCATACAATTACCAGTACGCCTATTGTGATTCCCACTACAAGAGTCAAAATAGGAACAAGAACCCATAGAATTCCATAAACCTCTTTAAAAAATTCTAATCTAGAAAAAGAATCGATATCTTGTACTTCCGGTGTATCAATTATCATTTCAACGATCAACTTCTCCCATAATGATATCTATACTACCTAGTATCGTCATAATATCAGCCAATTTCATTCTTTTAACTAACCGCGGAAGAATTTGCAAATTGATAAAACCCGGCGGGCGGATTTTCCATCTCCAAGGAAAACCACTCTGATCCCCTATGAGAAAAATTCCCAATTCTCCCTTTGGGGCTTCTACTCTCACATAAAGTTCTTGTTTCGGCAATTCAAATGTAGGAGACGGCTTTTTACTAATAAATCGATATTCAAAATCATTCCATTCCGGATTCCTTTCTCTATCAAAGTATCGTATTTCTAAATTCTCATAGGGTCCCCCTGGAATTCCTTCCAGGGCCTGTTGAATAATTTTTACGGATTCTATCATTTCACCAATTCGGACTAGATAACGAGCCAATGAATCTCCTTCTTTTTGCCACTGTACTTCCCAATCAAATTCGTCGTAACATTCATAATGATCAATTTTACGAAGATCCCATTGTATTCCGGAAGCTCGCAGCATTGGTCCCGATAAACCCCAATTTATTACTTCCTCTCTACCAATAATGCCTACTCCCTCGACTCGTTCTAAAAAAATAGGATTTCGTGTAATAAGCTTTTGATATTCAGCAACTCTTGTTAAAAAATAATCGCAGAAATCCAAACATTTATCTATCCAGCCATGAGGTAGATCGGCCGCTACTCCTCCGATACGAAAAAAATTATGCATCATTCTCATACCGGTGGCAGCTTCGAATAGATCATATACTAATTCTCTTTCTCTGAAAATATAGAAAAAGGGAGTTTGTGCACCAATATCCGCCATAAAAGGACCGAGCCATAACAGATGAGAAGCTATACGACTCAACTCCAACATAATTATTCTGATATAGCTGGCTCTTTTAGGTACTTGAATATTTCCCAACTGTTCCGGTCCGTTTACAGTTATTGCTTCTGTGAACATAGTAGCTAAATAATCCCACCGTGTTACATAAGGCAAATATTGTATAATTGTTCGATTTTCCGCAATTTTTTCCATTCCTCGGTGTAAATAACCCAATATTGGTTCACAGTCAATAACATCTTCACCATCTAGAGTAATGATGAGTCGAAGAACACCATGCATTGATGGGTGGTGGGGGCCCATATTGACTATCATGAGGTCTTTTCTTGTAGCCGGTATATTCATAGGTTTTTCCTCGATTCATTCTTTCATGAATTGCTGAAAACGAAAAAAAGTTCATTAAAATTCAAGATCTAATAAATCAAATAATTCAAAATGCCTTTATAAAAATAAAATTAACGAGTTTTTGACTCCCGAATATCCAACCGATTAATTAATTCTTTATAACATATTCTATTTTTCTTTGACAAATAAGACAGTAATCGTTGGCGTTTTCCCAGAATTTTACGTAAACCTCTCTGAGATAAATAGTCTTTTTTGTGTAATTGTAAATGTGAAGTAAGTCTTCGTATCCTATTGGTGAAACTAACTATTTGAAATTCAACAGATCCTCTGTTTTCGTCTTTTTCTTCTTGTGAAATAACTGAGATGAATGAATTTTTTACCATAAACTGAAATCTTCTCTCCCCCCCTCTTTTTATTTTAAGATATTTTTTATTGATAGATATCTTTATTGATCAGTAATAATAATGCCCCTAATTTTTATTTGGTATATACAATAATTTGAATTTCGTTATTAATTTCTAATTTTTTTAATTTAATAAAACTTACTCAATCCTATTTTCATTTTAAAATTGGATTTGAAAGGGGATACAAAAGTATGGTTGGTTTCTTCACTCACAAAAGATAAAAGTTTAGACCTAAAATAAGAAAATTTTGTTCATTCTAGATCTAATTGATATGTCATTGAATTAGTATCATGTATCAGAATGGAATGTAAGACAATGTATGCGTGCATCTCTTTGTCGTCATAGACCAGATATGGTATGGGAAATATAGGAAAAATGTACTATTAATGAATTTTCAATCGCGGATACATATGTATCCTTACCATACTGAAACAACTGCCATTATTGGTATTAAACCAATAACGATTCATACAAGCTAAATCTTCTAATCGATAATTGGGCCAAAGAAATAGCTTTAATTTTATAAGTTTTTTTTTATATTTTTTGCTTTTATCCACAACTTGACTGTTTACCTCATTCCCATTACAAAAAGATGCCTTTCTATGTCTATTCTTAGAATTTAAACAAATTAGAATTCGCAATTCTCTACGACGTCTAGGCGATAAAATATTTTCAGGAACAAACAAATCATAATTTTTTTTATATCTATTTCCAGTCATCTTTTGATGTTTTGTAATGACTTCATCAGAATTCTTATCAACATGTTTTTTTTCTCGGTATCTTTGATTTATTTGATGTTTACTTTTATGAACTAATGAAATACCGAGGGTTTGATACATAATAAATTTTCCATCATTTTTTATAGCTAGACGAATTGGTTCAATAATCAAAAATCCCCTTTTAATAAATTCTGTAAGAGTTACATCTTTCTGAATCGTCAAAATATCCAGACTCATTTCGCCCCTTTGAATAGAGGATATAGTAATTTCTCTTGGATTTATCAGTCTAAGCAGGAGACAATATACGTTGATGTTATTGATTATTTTTTTATTTAAAGAATCATCCCATCTCAATTGAAAATACAAATACCTTTTTAGGAAGAAATCAAACTCCGCTTTTGTATTGATCTTGTATTGCTTTTTATTTCTATGTTTTTTCATGTCCGATCCCGTATAATCTTCTTCAACATCTTTTTCTTGGTTTGAAAGAGCTGATTTAAGATCTGCTTGGCCCGTGGATTCTTTTTCTCCTTGATTTCGGTTTTCTAATTCAAGAGATTTTTTTTCATTCGACGATATTGATATAAAAGGATCTCTTTTTTTATTTCCAGTGATGCTTTTGTTTTCACTAGCATTTTTTTTTATATTAGAATTAAAAAGTAGTAATTTAATTGGTATAACCCACGGTTTCATTTTATACGTATTATAAAGTCTCACAAATTCTGGCAAGAACCAAAGTTCCAGATTTGATATGGGACGACTTAGTATTTCTTCATTCATTCCCATCCAATCCAAAAGGGGTTTTTGATTGGATAGGTTGATTTTTTGATCTTGCTGAAGTGTGAGATAAAAAAGACCCTTATTATTGATTTTATCAATTATTTGATACTTATTAACCCTAGTCTTAGTATATTTATTACTGTTAGTGTCAGTATCAATATTGATCCAGGCCTCAATATCGACCTTCGTTTTAAGACAAAAATCGAGAATTCTCCAATCAAAATATTTTCTATCCGTATTTTTATCCATATCTCGAATATCATCTTCTACCAGATTAAATGATTTTTGTTTATGTGTGTTGTAATTATAAAAAATATCTTGGTTAGTTTTTACTTGTAATGGTGATCCATAAATTGAAGAGTACTTCTTAGTTTCAGAATTTATAGATTTATATGCTAAAAGATCATATCTATATTGTTTTTTAAAATTATCCTTTTGATTCAATAAAAAATCCGTTTCAATTTTTGTTTTTTTTTCGTAGTGAATTAATTCATCTTTTTCATATAAATCACACAAATCTTTATATAAATCTTTATTTTGAGCTATACAGTTCAATATATTTCGCCATTTTTGTGGTACTACTCTAGACCATTTAATTTGAGATACATCACATTGATATTGATAATGACTCCTTAACCAATTTGTCCATTGATTCATTCCAGAATTGCGAAGATTCTTAGGTCTTAATTCGGAATGAAATAGTTCTTGTCTTACAACAAAAAAATCCTTTATTTCATTCTTAAGAAAAAGGGGGTTTCCATTATATTGAAATACGGATTTCAATTTCTCTAACTTAATAAGTTGGGTTTGTGATAATTTGTAAAATACATATGCTTGTGAAAAGTAAGATAAGTCAAAAAAAGTCTTTGAATTTTTTTGACTAAGACTAATATTAGTATTAGAAAGTGACTCTTTTATAATCGAAATAAATTTAATTAAACTTTGATTTGTTTTATTAATTCTTTCTTGATTTGCTTCATTACTGTTAATGTTTTTATTAATAATTTTTTTTGTTGATTCAAGAAAAAGTTGTGTATTGATACTAGGAATATTAATCATAGATAGAAAGATATCTATGTATATCTTTTCAATGAAAAATATTATAAAATAATGGGATTTACGGATTAATCGAGCAGTTCTTCTTTTTAATATCTGCCAAATATTTTTTTGTGATTCCAATCTTTTATCATCATAACTTATTTTGTTAGAACTCAAATTTCTATCTGAAGTTATAAATCCCTTTTTCTTGTCTTTTGTAATTTTTTCTATTTGATTTATAATTGTGTTTATTCTATCAGTCAGATCTTGCATTTTTTTTTCTGTTAATGAATAATTTGTCCAATTCTGAGATCTAATTTGAATGGACGATTCCTGAATCATCCGATTACTGATTATTGAATCTTTTTTAATTTCACTCAATTCATATACTTCTATTTCTCTCAATCCAAATAATATAATTGGGTTTATTTTTGAGAGTTCTTTTATTATTTCTTTTATAAACAGAATGTTTTTAATGATCCATTTTTTTGGTTTTTTTGAGACATTTAGAAAAAATTTTGTTTGTTCTTTAAAAATCCCTAGAATTATAAAACATTTCTTTTGCAATTTTTTCATTTTTTTTTTGAGTTCTTTTAAAATCGGTTCAAAAAATGAAAGTTTTTTTCTGGGAGAACCAAAAGGTAGTTCAGCTTCCATTCCAAAAATTGTTAAAAAACAAAAATCATTTTTTTGACCTTGCTTTTTCATTGGATCGTTATAAGGGGCTCGTAACTTAGATCTGTGCCAAGGTTTAAGACGAAAAGGAAATAGGATCTTGATCTGAATGCCGTCTGTTAACCAGTTTTTTGGAAATTCTTTTTCTGATAATTGAACGCCGTTATAGGTACATTTAACATGCATTTCTCTATTCCAATCCTTTAAGTCCTCATACCATTCCGGAAATTGAAATAATAGTATACGGACGATATTTTTAGCTATTATCAATGAAGGTAATATAATATAT